AAAAAACACAGTGGAATCACGCAACGCACGCTGCTGGTGTGCTTCCTGCCCACGAGGAAAGAAAGAAGAGCGACAAGGTTCAGTTCAGATTTGACTGTTTGCAGCATGGGAGCTGATTACCCAAAAAATCCCTGGGAACAATAAAAAAAAGATATCTCGGTAACGAAAACTATAGGAGGCTGTATTGGCGAGATCCAACGGTGAACAGCTGCCCAAAAGAAAAACCGCCTGGAAGTCCGAGGACCTTTAGTACCGTACCCTACCCTACCCCCGAACCAGCAGCCTTCGCGCCAAGCAAGACCGCCCTTGTCCCTTTCCTTTCTTCATTCAGCCTCCTTCCTTCTTTGCTTTGTTCCAATAGAGTCTAAGGCAAAGCTAAAGTGGTTCGTATGCCTACTTTACCTACTTGACGAAAGGGAACGAACTGAGTTTCGTTTCCGGGTTTATGGATTGGATTCAGTCAGCGTCACTCCTTCCTTTTGATTATGTCGTGACGCTTTGGTTACCGGCGAACGCTTCCAAAGGCGACCCAGCTCCGAAAACGATGATCAAGTCGCGCTACAACTCAATATTATTAAATCGCTTCGCCCTTTTATTTTAGGGAGAAAGATAGTTATTTACTACTACTACTAACTAAGATAATAAAGAACTACTCTAATAAAGCCCTTACGGGAGAGAGTCTCACCTGCGCCCCGGGGGCAAGAACAACCCCGCAAACGTAGCCCTGACGGAAATTCCACTGTGACGGTATGGAATTCTATCTAAGTCACTACAACAAGCAACGGTTTCAAGCTGCGCGCGAAAGCCCTTGATTCCCTTCTTGGCTATTTAATATTAGTTATTAGTTAGCTATTTAGTAGTTGTTGTTGTAGTTTCAAAAGTGTGCTAACGCCTTACGGCTTTCGCGCTCAGCAAGAAAACGGATGCGCGTTGCTAACGCCTTACGGCTGGCTTTCGCGCTAGCGCGCTCGTCCGTTGCTTGTTTGCTTGTTGGGTTTGCGACTGAAGGAAGTAGGGCTCCTATTGACTAAAGGTTGGTTCTTCGGTTTCCTTTAGAATGAAAGTCGCTATGAAGCCCCTACGACTTTGTTTGATTCAAAAGGCGAACAGCCCCCCTTATAGTCGTCTGGGGTGGGGTGCTTGTGGTAAGCTGCCTTGGATATGAGGAAAATTCCTAAAAAAAAAAAGGATAAGTAAGGTATTTGACGAAGATCTTTCTATCAATAGATAGGAATGAGTGTTCGATATAGGGGATAGGATCCATCTGCTCTTTCTCTCTCCATTTTTTTAGAGAGAGAGAGCAGATATAACGATAAAAAAATATAAAATAAAGGATACATAGACATCTAAAGGGATGTCTATTCTATTCCTCTTTATTTTAGAGAGAATATATATATATATATATATATTATATATATCTATTTATTCTTTATTTAGATATATATATATCGTTCATCTATGTCTATCTATCCATTGATTCTATCTATGAATGAAGTAAAAAGAGTTCGGGTTCCCCGAAGCCCCGAATGGATTGGATCGTTTCTGCCAACGAAATGAACGCGGAGCCCGTTCCGAATGCTTCTCCGATCCGGAAGTTCTAGCGAAGAGAATAAGATGCTGCTCCCCCTCCATCTGTCTTTTCCCGCTTTGCTAATCTTCCCCTCTAACGCGGGCCGGGCGGCGGCGGGCGCGGGAGGAAGAGAAGACGCTCTTATCTTAGGTCCTTTTTTTCAGTGCAACACAGGAAAGCGCCCTCTTTTTGTCATCCCTGCTGCTTTCCAGAGGCTGATTTTTGGGTATTGAACGCATGGCGTAGCTAGGACCCTTCAAATAATGTTTGAGCCTATGTTCAAACCAAACCCACCCCATAGCGAAAGAATGCCCGCCAAGTTCAGATAAGGGAATGCTTCCCCCAACCACTAAAGGAAAGGCTCGACGAAGGGAGGGAGATGCAGCGGGGGAAGGAAAACGCTTTCGGAGATCAAGATTTTCTTTGTTTTTTTCATCGAAAACGAAGAAGGCCGAGGATGGCCTACGGTGCGTGTTATCTGAAGGGAACACGCATTTTCGACCGCGGTGGTATGATTGCCGGGCCCTCTCCTCGTTCCGCCCGCTGGCCTATGGGGATAGCAGCCTTCGGGCTTTGCCTGCCCTTTCTAATAAAGAATTCCGGCTCGGCCCGGGAAAGCGCTGGCAACAACAGAAAGGAAGGGGTCCATGTAGCTGCTGCGCCCGCCCACTGAGCAGCAGGTTCGGCATCTACTACAAAAGAGAGAATCCACTTCAGATAACCACGCCTCTGCCAGGCAGCGTGTGGAATGGCCGAGAGCGGACCTTTTTGGATATATAATCCAAGTCGAGAGTGGAGTTACGGGAACAGCCGTCTGATGGAAAACAACTTTCACGTTCGGTTCAGAGAGCACTTTTTTCGTTGAGAATTCCTCGTTCCCTTTCGTGTGAATTCCCCAGCGGCGAATTCACAACTTGTGGGGCCCTATCT